CATGAGCGATACGGAAATGGATCGAGTAATCTGTTCCTTTGTCCAAGAAAAAGTATTTCTAGTTTGCATGGTCCAATCATTGAGCCCCAAATTTCTACAATAAATTGGGTAGGTTGCTAGTATAGTTCCCTATCCACGATTTTGCTATGTACTGAAATAAGTTTACTAGAATATAGTAGAAATCCTCTGGAGAAATATAAAGAGTAATTACAATTTTGAACGCTTTGCTTTGTTTATGTACATATATTTTGATTAATATTAGCGGATCATTTTTCAATCATTCATTGAATGATAAATCAATACAAGTGATGGAGATACACGATTTAAATAACGGAAGATCCAATATTTTAAAATTGTATCTAGAATGACTGGAAAAGTAGAAACAAGACCAGATATAATTTGATCGTTATGAGCAAATCCAAAATCTTTGTAGACAGAGCCAAGCATTAGTTCCCAACCATGAGGCGAATGGAATCCGATACACAAATCAGTTAATAAAAGAATAGAAAAAGCTTTTATTGTGTCGCTTAAGTTATATAAGAATTCCTGAACCCAAGAGTTAAGAATAACAAGCTCTTCATTACCCAGAATAGAATAACCACTTAGAATAAGGAAACATATTATATTTGTCGAGAAGTGTAAAATCGTATGGATACGATCCTCATTGTGCATCCTTATCAATTGGATTGTTTCGTTGTGGATTCCTAGACTAAGCTTTTGTAGATGTGTCTCTGGATATTCCTTTATCATTTCGTTCAACAGGAAAAGTTCCTCTAATTCTATGAATTTTTCGAGAATATTATTTTCTTGAATATCATTCAAAAACATTTTTGATTGCCTAGTATTCCACCAATTCGTAACCCGGGATTCCATACTTTTATTAAAAAGTAGAGAGATCCACCAGGGCAAAAATACTATAGATGCAAGATATGGAAGGGGAGTGAATGCTTTCTTTTTTGCCATTTTTTTTTTCATCTGTGAATTCTTAATGAACCCACCTCATTTGTCGACTCTACGCGATCCACTATTTCTATCAAGCATGAAAATTCTATAGACTTAAAGTAAAGTATAAAGCCTCTGAATCTATTCCCGGTTTTTATTTGTGATTTATTGGTTATTCCTTGAATCTCGAAAGAATTATAGAATAAGAGCCCACTTCGAATTCTAATGAAGAAATAATCCAAAATAATGTTTTGGTTCCAGATATCTCAATTGGGCAAATTCGTATAAATTGCGTCCTTTTTATAAATGCCCCAAAGAGCCATTTGAAGTAATGAATCTTAATATTATTTCGTATTTGGAAACGACCTAACTCCCTTTCTATCAAAATATAAAATGTTTCCAAAAATTTCTCTGGCTGCTTGCGCCCACCGCCCCGGGAAAAACCTCTGAAGAATAGTGTGATGATCAAAAATAAGTGGTAAAACAAGATAGAAATTTTAGAGTTATGATTAGTTATCGTTAGAAGAGATTTAATTTTTTGGTTATTTAATTAAGGAGTCCAAAAGATAAGGCTAAAAAGAAAAATTGGTTGACAAAAGAGAGATAATTCACAAGAAATGACCCATCTATATCTAATCCAATGTATCAATTCTAAAAATGGGACCTAAAATAGAAATGATTTCTATAAAAATAGAATGGTTTGCTATAGGAGATGGATCTAATGTATCTATTAGTTATTTCAATTTGTTACTTGTTTTATTACTGAATTTTCAATTCAGTTCAAAATACTTCAATTGGTACACGCAAGAAATAGGCCAATTCGGCAGCTTTTTGTTCAATTTCTCGTGGAGTTAAATTCTCATCAGTACGAGTTAAGGGAATGGTCCCCTGGCCTCGGATATCCATATAAAGGACACGACGGGCAGAAATACCCTCTTTAACTTCTATTCTGATGGACTGAATATCTTTCATAAGGAATCGAAGAAAGATGCGCCGATTTTTTCCAGGAAATCCCCAACGAAAAATACACACAATTCCTTCTTTTCTATCGAATCGATCATAACCACTACCTACATTCCACGAAATTGTGCACCACAAATATGAGCTAATAAAGAGACCCGCGATGCCATAGAAAGACATCACGATCCCTTGTGGAAAAAAAAGTATTTGCTGAGACGGAAATAAAGATATCAAATTTCTACCAAGATAACTGGAAGTTCCAACCAATAAGAATCCCAATGAACCTAAAAAAAGGATAAAGGCCCAGCAAAAATTACTTGTTTTTCGAGATCCCGTTATAAGTTCTATCCATATATGTTCTGATCGCCAACTCATACTAGATCCAGTTGCATTTTATTGGAATTGAGAGAATAACCAAAATAAATTGGACTTTACTCTTTTTTTTGTTTCCGAAGTAACTCTCATCAACTATCACTATTCTTATGTGAACCTTTAGACGTAATTCATCAAATCGGCTAGATCTAAAATACTAGCATCCCCTTCATACGATTCCCTATAGATATCTACATCCATTTAGATACATTTACTTTTCATTACCCATCCTGCGCTTTTTTGAAATAACTATAATAATTTTAACCATATATCATGAAAGTGGATATCATGTTATGATACATGTCTAAGTCTTGAAAAAAGCCGGATTTAAAAAATCTTGTTTCTTTGAACATGAAGAAATAAAGAAACCATTGCAATTGCCGGAAATACTAGGCCCACTAAAGGCACGAAAATAGAGGGTAAGTTGAGAGTTGTCATAGAATGGGTACCTCGATTTAATATTTGTACCTGTTATTCTTATATTATATATTTTTAAATGAGTTATTAATTATAATTCTTATATAATTATACTATAAGTGAGTATATATAATAATTGAGTATATAATAAGTGCAAGGAATCAAGGAATATAGAATGGAATATATGTATGATAATCCATTTATTTCTTATTCTTTTTTGATTATTTTATTCTTGTCTTCTAATTTTAATTTAATAAAGAGTTTCTTACAAATTCCCGTTAGAATACGATCCAACAGAGATTATTAGTAATAATGAAAATTCTTGGGAGATATAGAAAGAGGCAAGATTCTATATATCGATTTGAATTATATTATATATACATAGGGAACATTAAGGTTAAATTAGTTTTATTTACCTTGCCTAATATAATGTCACAAAAATAAGAATGAACCCTTTCATCTTGTTGATAGAAGTTTTCTAATTACTAATCAGTATTAAGTAGTATGGGTAAAAAAGATCTTGAAAACAACATAACGAATTTTCTGCAACTTTAGAAAACCCCACCCTTCTCATTTTTACTTTGATTCTGATAAACTAACTACTTGTTTGCCACAAAAAAAAAATAATTGAATTTAGAGCTCCACTTGATTGAATTTTGATTCTAAAGGAAAGAAAGCGTGGAGCTGAAATAACTCAGTGAGAACGCCTTTTAAAAGATTACGTGGTACGATTGAATCGAATAAGCCCTTATGGAATAAATATTCAGCCGCTTGTGAACCTTCAGGTACTGTCTTATTCAATGTTTGTTCAATTACTCGTTTACCCGCAAATGCAATGTAGGCATTGGGTTCGGCAATAATGATATCCCCCAACATACCAAAACTAGCTGTCACTCCACCAGTAGTAGGGGATGTAAGGATTGATACATAGAATAACTTTTTATTTGATTGATAATCATATAAAGCAGAAGATATTTTAGCCATTTGCATCAAGCTCAAACTTCCTTCTTGCATGCGTGCTCCTCCAGAAGCACATACTAGAATAAGAGGTAGAAATTTATTGATAGCATACTCTACCAAACGGGTGATTTTCTCGCCTACTACAGATCCCATACTACCCCCCATAAATTGAAAATCCATAACCCCAATTGCTATAGGAATACCATTTAGTTGACCTGTGCCTGTTTGAACAGCCTCAGTTAATCCTGTCTTTCTTTGATAAGAATCAATACGCTCTTTATAAGGTTCCTCCTCTGAATGAAATTCAATAGGATCTAGAGAGACCATGTCTTCATCCAGAGGATCCCAAGTACCGGGATCAACCGAAAGTTCAATTCTATCCGAACTACTCATTTTCAAATGATATCCACATTGTTCACAAATATGCATTTTTGACTTAAAAAATTTCTTATAATTTAATCCATAACAATTTTCGCATTGAACCCATAAATGTCCGTATTTTTGAGTTACCTCAAGATCATTAGAACTTTTAGTTAAATCACTACCATTCGGGGTAGTTCTTATAGAAGAATTCTTGTTTTCACTACGATTGAAACTTTCATCACAAATATAACTAAAAATGTAGCTGTTACCAGAATTCTCACTACCACTTAAAATGTAACTATCAATATGGATTTGAGAACGAAGATAACTGTCAATGCAACTATTAATATGATTATTCCAACTATATTGAGTATCATACATGTAATGATCAGAGTGTGGATCGTCACCCTTAGATACATTATTCCGATAACTATAATTTTGATAACTATAAAAAGAACTTTCTACTTCACTCAGAAAAGAATGATCATTATCAATCTCAAAAATCTGATTTTCAATATCAAAATATATGGAATAACTGTCCCCATTACTCTCCTTAACTAAAAAAGTGTCATCGGAGACGAAATTCCTAATGTCCCGAACGCCAAATAAATGATCAACATTATTGTAACTAGAACTAGTATTCTCACTCCAACGAGGAATTTTTTTATACGGATTAGTTAGATCAGTTATAATAGGATCTTCACTACCACAGGTATTTTCAATAGGACCAAGACTGTCCATTGATTTACTTAGCTCACATCTGTATTTTAACTCCTCGTTAGACACCATCGAATTGAACCGCCGTTTTTCCATAGAGCTTCCTTAGCCCCCTAATTTAGACGAAAATACAATAGATGAATAGTCATTCGATGAAAAATCATTTGAATATCTCATTACCTATCAGAATAAGCACTTATAAATCCAATCACTAAAATTATTAACTAATAACGAATGGGTATTGAAATCAATCCTTCTCTTTTATGTCT